TTAGAACCGTATAAACCGATACCCAAAACTCCTATTAATAGAAAAATGGAACCCCCTGCAGTGTACAAAATAAATTTTGTAGCCGAGTACAGACGTTTCTTTCCCCCCCACATGGATAGAAGTAGATAAACGGGAATTAATTCGAACTCCCACATGATGAAAAAAAGTAAAAGGTCTCGAGAAGAAAATGATCCTATTTGACCACTGTACATTGCTAGCATCAGGAAATGAAATAATCGTGAATCTCGAGTAACTGGCCAAGCCGCCAAAGTGGCTAAAGTGGTGATAAATCCTGTAAGTAAAATGGGCCCTATAGAAAGTCCATCTATTCCCAATCTCCAGTAAAAATCAAAAAAATTTATCCATTTATAATCTTCCGCCAGCTGGATTAATGGATCGTCCAATCGGAAATGATAACAAAATGCATAGGTTGTTAGAAGGAGTTCGAATATGCATATACACATAGTATACCACTTAATTAACTTATTTCCTCTATGAGGAAGAAAGAAAATTAAAGAACCTGCAGATATTGGTAAAACTACAATTATTGTTAACCAAGGGAAATAATTCGTGGTAAAGACAAGATACGCTTGGACCAGAAAAACCCGTGCTCAGAAAGATTTTTTTTGAGCACGGGTTTTTTCAGTAAAAAAAAATAAAATGGATTCAAAATGTATTCAAGTGGAGTTTTCTTTTCTGGAACGTATCAATAAGCTAGACCCATACTTCGAGTTGTTTCATGCCATAAATAAACTCGAACGCTCAAGAAATCCGTTGGACAAGCGGATTCGCATCTCTTACAACCAACACAGTCTTCTGTTCTTGGAGCGGAAGCAATTTGCTTAGCTTTACATCCATCCCAAGGTATCATTTCTAACACATCGGTGGGGCAGGCTCGGACACATTGAGTACACCCTATACATGTATCATAAATTTTTACTGAATGTGACATGGGATCTATAAATTTTTTAACATCATAAAATTTCAATCTAGTAAACTTGTAAATGAATCAGTATAGTTAAACACCAGATGAATCAACGATTTACCAGAAATTTTCTAATCAACTTCTTTCCTTCGGGATCAACTCATAAGAAAGGACCAAGATACTTTGATTTCTTACGTTTTCGAAAACATGATGTAGATTCCAACATATTGGACGTGCTAATTCAAATTGGTGAATCTTATGATTTAATATTATTAATATAATATTACTTATTCAACAAAGTTGATTGATTGATACGCGTTGATTTTCTGTTACGATAAATCGAGGAAACAATAGCTGATCCAATAGCTGCTTCAGCGGCTGCAATAGCTATAACAAAAATTGAGAAAATATTTCCTTTTAATTGCCGACTATCAAAAAAATCAGAAAATGTTACAAAATTTATATTAACCGCATTCAGTATAAGTTCAAGACACATAAGGGCCCTAACCATATTTCGACTTGTGATCAATCCATAAATACCGATAGAAAATAAATAGGCACTCAAAACAAGTATATGTTCGAGCATCATTGAACAACTCCTTATCAATTTCGATTCATTTTAATATGAACAATAATTCAACGGATGGGATTGACTAGAATATAACAAAAAGAATATATTGGAAATATATCGAATAAACGAATTTCTATTTTATACATGAGCAATATTCAAATAGAATTCAAAGAAAATAGATGAAAATAGATGCGATAAGGCAGAAAAAAGTTTAATTTTGATTGCTTGCTACTCCTAGTTAGAAAGAGAAAGATTTATTACTGACGAGCCACAGCAATTGCACCTATCAAAGCAACTAAAAGAATTATTGAAATGAATTCAAATGGAAGAAAAAAATCTGTTGCTAAATGAATTCCAATTTGTTGACCATTACTTATCAAATCTTGTTCTATAATTTGGTTTGATCTTGTAGTCCAAATAATCCCGTACCACGATGTATCTAATATAGTAGTAATTAGCGAAACAAGAATACTTGTACAAACCAACGAAGTAAGGCCGTTCCCAATGGTCCACAGATTAAAATCTTTATAATATTCTGAACCATTCATGAACATCACAGCAAATAGGATTAAAACATTTATGGCTCCCACATAAATAAGGAGCTGGGCAGCCGCCACAAAATGAGAATTTGAGAGAATATAGAATAAGGATATACAAACAAGAACCAATCCCAATGAAAAGGCAGAATAGATTGGATTGGTAAGTAATACCACTCCCAGGCCCCCTAATATAAGACCCGATCCCAGAAAAACTAAAAGAAAATCGTGTAGTGGTCCAGGCAAATCCATTCTGTGTAAAATAAGAGATAAATAAATCGAAATGCTTTTCATGATCTTATTGACCCGACCAGGAATTTTTTTTTATGATACGTTCCTAATTGAATAAAATCCTAATCTATTAGGTGTGAATTGCTCTAAGTACAATTATTGTAAGTTTCGTTTTTGATTCTTTTTTTGTTTGTTCGAAAGATTCGAAAGAAAAGGGTATTTTGTTTTTTGAAACTATATATTTCGAAATTATTACGAATATATTAATAGATTTTCAATAAAAATGAATCCGAAATTCTTATCAACCAGTTAATTTGTAATTGAATTTTTATTTATTGACCAAGGGCCTCATTCTTTTTTAATTCAAACCAAACATTCTTTAAACTTAAACCAAACCGGAACCTTAAAAGAATTGGAAATTTCTCTTTAATAGAATAGGAGGTTTACTTACTCAGTTTTTCTTTGAATCGAATTCAAAATTGTTCGAATTGTATAATCGTCAATTACTGACATTGGTAAACGGCCCAAAGCAATTTGATTATAATTCAATTCGTGACGGTCGTAAGTAGAAAGTTCATATTCTTCAGTCATTGATAAACAATTTGTTGGACAATACTCAACGCAGTTACCACAAAATATACAAATTCCGAAATCAATACTGTAATTAAGCAATCGTTTTTTTCGAATATCCGTTTCAAATTTCCAATCAACAACAGGTAGATCTATAGGGCATACACGAACACATACTTCACAAGCAATGCATTTATCAAATTCAAAATGGATTCGCCCGCGAAAACGCTCTGATGTGATTAATTTTTCATAAGGGTATTGAATAGTTACGGGTAAACGGTTTGCGTGGGATAAGGTAATCATGAAACCTTGACCAATGTACCTTGCTGCTCGGACTGTTTGGTGGCCATAATTCATGAACCCAGTTACCATAGGGAACATATCGTGAATATCTATGAATAATTTTATGTTTGTTTCTTTCTCTTGTTTGAACCAAGTCATGAATCTCATATTCTTTTTTTCTTTACAGTGAAAGAAGTTGGAAAGAAGTTGTTAATAATAGATTACCGAGAGAAATGGGTAAAAGAAATTTCCATCCAAGATTTAATAATTGGTCCATTCTTAACCTAGGTAAAGTCCATCGTGTTGCGATAGAAATAAACAAAAACAAATAAGTTTTAGTTAATGTAATAAAGATACCAATTGTCGTTCCAAAGATTCCATTCATTTTATTTATTTCAAATAGCTCAGGGACGAATACGTACGGAATGGAAATATTCCAACCCCCTAAGTAAAGAACTGTTACAAATAACGAAGAAAGTAATAGATTTAGATAGGAAGCAACGTAAAATAAACCAAATTTGATACCTGAATATTCGGTTTGATACCCTGCTACTAATTCTTCCTCGGCTTCTGGTAAATCAAAAGGTAATCTCTCACATTCTGCTAGAGAAGAAATTAGAAAAACGATAAACCCTATTGGCTGACGCCACAAATTCCATCCCCAAAAACCATATTTTGATTGCGCCTCAACTATATCAACTGTACTTGAACTGTTAGATAATTATAGTCGATGATAACATCACTGTTTCCATCGCTAGTCCAAAACCGTACATGAGATTTTCACCTCATACGGCTCCTCTGGGTCACAAATAAATTTAAGGACCGAATCAGTATTATTTATCTTCGTATGGTTGTAGAATAGATAGAGAAAAGATGGATTGGAAGGTCCAAAATTATACCAATGGAATTCTGTCTGCTATATTCTTCAGAATAAAAAAAAAATGCTTCTGAATTGATCTCGCCCGTTAATAATTTCAATTTCGATTTGTTGAGTAATAACTTAAGCCTTCAATAAAATACTTCTTGTAGAATATCAATAGATATTTCAACCCATTGTTTTCGATTACGAAAAAAATGAAACATTACATTAGCTCATAAATCATGACACGAATTAGAGCTCTCTATCTATGAAAGAAAGAATAAAAAAGAAATCTTTTTTTTTATTCTTTATTGTTTCTTTTTCGTTCCTATTCTTCTTTCGGATCTGAGAAAACCATGAATGGGGCTTAAACTAAAAAATAGTAAAGGATTATTTCGTTCCTGATAGTCATTACTTTAATCGGCGGATAGGAGCATACTCTGGACCGGAATCGTGGGGAGTACGGCCTAGTCATTTCTACGAATTGAAAGCCCCGATTAGTATTCTTTTTATGTTATCCAGAAGTCTCTTTTTCTATAATTTACATAATCTCCGTTACTAATCCTTTATGTATTTTTGTGTTCCTAACCATCCACTCGTTTTTTTTGTTCAATCCCCCGTTTGTTTAGCAATACATGTATGGGAATCCATACAAAGGATAGCGAAAACTCTAGACGGTTGATCTTTTGAGCCCGCTTCAAGCTAGATTGACTAATCAACCCGCCTTGGGGTAAAGACTACTTTCGCTTACGTTTTCTTCCACTTAACTCTTGTACATAGTAAATGAGATTCAATTATTTTGTTTAATTTACTGCGAATTTATAAACTGCTTTCTTTCACTCATATATAACTATCTAATTTAGTTTATCAACCTGAACTGAAGGATAATAAAAAACGAAGATATCTATTCAATCCATTCAACTTATTTTCTAGAACGAAAGGAATAGGGAAAATAAAAGTTTATATTTCAACGAATCGCACGTAGAGATATTGATAAAACACATAGAGTTAATGGTATTTCATAACTAATCGATTGAGCAGCAGCTCGCAGACCACCTAAAAAGGAATATTTATTATTTGATCCGTATCCTGACATAAGAAGTCCAACAGGAGCAATACTTGAAAGGGCAATCCATAAAAAAATACCGATATTGAGATCGGCTAAAATAAGGCGAGAGCTAAAAGGAATTACTGCAAAATTTAGTAAAATTGATATGACTGCTATAGACGGTCCAATACTAAATAAACGAGTATTTCCTCTAGATGGAAGAATATTCTCTTTGAAAAGCAGTTTTGTTCCATCTGCTAGAGCTTGAAGAATTCCCAAAGGACCGGCGTATTCAGGCCCAATACGTTGTTGTATTCCTGCAGATATTTCTCTTTCTAACCATACAATTACTAGTACACCTATTGTGATTCCCAATACAAGAGTCAAAATAGGGACCAACATCCATATGATCCCATAGACCTCTTTTAAAGATTCCAATCTGTAAAAGGAATTGATATCTTGTACTTCTGTCGTATAAATTATCATTTCAACGATCCACTTCTCCCATAATGATATCTATGCTACCTAGTATCGTCATAATATCAGCCAATTTCATTCTTTTAACTAACTGAGGAAGAATTTGCAAATTGATAAAACCCGGCGGGCGAATTTTCCATCTCCAAGGAAAACCGCTTTGATCCCCTATCAGAAAAATTCCTAATTCTCCCTTTGGAGCTTCCATTCTCGCATAAAGTTCTTGTCTCGGTAATTCAAATGTGGGAGAAGGTTTTTTACTAATGAATCGATATTCAAAATCATTCCATTCTGGATCCCTTTCTCGATCAAAGCATCGGATTTCTAAATTCTCATAGGGACCCCCCGGAATTCCTTCCAGGGCCTGTTGAATTATTTTTATGGATTCCGTCATTTCACTGATTCGGACTAAATAACGAGCTAATGAATCTCCTTCTTTTTGCCACTGGATTTCCCAATCAAATTCGTCGTAACACTCATAATGATCAACTTTCCGAAGATCCCATTTGATTCCCGATGCTCGTAGCATTGGGCCGGATAAACCCCAATTTATTGCTTCTTCTCCACCAATAACGCCTATCCCTTCAACTCGTTCTAAAAAAATAGGATTTCGCGTAATAAGTTTTTGATATTCAACAATTCCTGTTAAAAAATAATCGCAGAAATCCAAACATTTATCTATCCAGCCATAAGGTAGATCGGCCGCCACTCCTCCGATACGAAAATAATTATGCATCATTCTCATACCGGTGGCAGCTTCGAATAGATCATATACTAATTCTCTTTCTCTGAAAATATAGAAAAAAGGGGTCTGTGCACCAATATCTGCCATAAAAGGTCCAAGCCATAATAGATGAGAAGCTATACGACTCAACTCCAACATAATTACTCTGATATAGCTGGCTCTTTGAGGGACTTGAATATTCCCCAATTGCTCTGGTCCATTTACGGTTATTGCTTCCGTGAACATAGTGGCTAAATAATCCCAACGCGTTACATAAGGCAAATATTGTATAATTGTTCGGTTTTCCGCAATTTTTTCCATTCCTCTGTGTAAATAACCTAATATTGGTTCACAGTCAACAACATCTTCACCATCTAGAGTAACGATGAGACGAAGAACACCATGCATTGATGGGTGGTGAGGTCCCATATTGACTATCATAAGGTCTTTTTCTGTAGCTGATAGATTCATAAGTTTTTCCTCGATTCATTCTTACATGAATTGTTGAAAACGAAAAGAAGTACATCAAAATGAAAATCTAATAAATCGACTAATTCAAAATTTGCAAATTAACGATTTTTTGATTCCCGAATATCCAACTCACTAATTAATTCTTTATAACGTATTTTATTTTTCTTTGATAAATAAGACAGCAGTCGTTGACGTTTTCCTAGAATTTTACGTAGACCTCTCTGAGATAAATAGTCTTTTTTGTGCAATTCCAAATGTGAAGTAAGTCTTCGTATCTTATTGGTGAAACTAACTATTTGAAATTCAACGGACCCCCTGTTTTCTTCTTTTTTTTCTTGAAAAATAACTGAGATGAATGAATTTTTTACCATAAAACAAAATATTCTCTCCCCCTTTTTTTGAATGTGAATTTTACTGATCAGTAATAATAATATCAGTCATTTTGATATACACAATGATTTTAAGTTCGTTATGAACTTTCTAATTTGTTCAAATAAAATGAATCAATCCGTTTTTCAATTTAATTCGTACAGAGATACAAAAGAGTGATATATTTCGACAAAAGAGAAAATTTTAGAGTTCAAATAAGAGGATCTTGTTGATTCATTTGTCGATCTAATTAATATATATTTGATATGTATGTCATTAAATTAGTATCATGTATCAAAATGAAATGTAAGACAATCCTTGTGCCTATCTATTTGCTATTTGTTTTCATAGACCCGGCACGGTACATACATAATATATGGGAAAATGTACCATTAACGACTTTTCAAACGCGGATACATATGTATCCTTACCATACTGAAACGACTGCCATTATTAGTATTAAACCAATAGCGATTCATACAAGCTAAATCTTCTAATCGATAATTGGGCCAAAGAAAGAACTTTAATTTAATTAGTTTCTTTTTATCACTATCAAGATGTTTGTTTTTAGTCAAAACTTGACCGCAGTTTTTTACATTATTTAAAAATACTGGATTTCTATGCATACCATTTTTAGCCCTTGAATTGAAAGAAATTCGAATTCGCAATTCTCGCCGGTGGTAAGGAGATAAAATATTTTCAGGAACAAACAAATCATAATGATTTTTGTCTTTATTTTCAGTCATTTTTTGATGTCTTGCAATAGATTCATCAAAATTCTTTTTATCAATATAGTTTTTTTCTTGGTATCTTTGATTAATTTGGTGTTTATTTTTATGAACCAACGAAATACTTATAGTTTGGTATAGAATAAATTGGCCATCATTTTTTACCGACAGACGAACCGGATCGATAATCAATATTCCTTTTTTCATTAATTCTCTAAGAGTTAAATTCTTATGAATCATCAAAATATCCAGATTCATTTCTCCCCTTTGAATAGAGGATATAACAATTTCGTTTGGATTTATCAGTCTAAGCAGGAGACAATATACTTTGATATTATTGATTATTCTTTGATTAAAAGAATCATTCCATCTCAATTGAAAACGCAAATATCTTTTTAGGAAGAAATCAAGCTGTGCTTCCATGTTGCTCTTGTATTGCTTTTTCTTTCTACGTTTTTTTCTGTCTGATTTACCATAATCTTCTTCAACATCTTTTTCTTGGTTTGAGAGAACGGATTTCAAATTTCCTTGTTTTTGTGCATCTGATACAAGATCCCCTTCGCCTATGAGTTCTTTTTCTTCTTGATTTCGATTCTCTAATCCAATAATTTTTTTTTCATTCGGTGCTATTTTTTCATTCGGTGCTATAAGGGGGTCCCTTTTTTTATTTTCAATAATATTTTTATTAATGTTCCCATTTCCATTAAAATTTAAAAGAAGTAATTTTATTGGTATGATCCATGTTTTAACCTTATACGCATTATATAGCAGCATAAATTCTGGGAAGAACCAAAGCTCCAGATTCGATATAGGACGACTTAGTATTTCTTCATTCATTCCCATCCAATCAAAAAGGAAGCCCTTTTGATTGGATGGGTTGCTTTCTTGATCTTGATAAATTGTGAAATAAAAAAGGTCCATTTTATCAATTATTTGATAATTATTAACCACAGTCTTAATATTTTTCTTACTCTTGGTACTGGTATCGACCCAGGACTCAATATCGGCCTTATTTCTAAGACAAAAATGAAGAATTCGCCAATTAAAAAACTTTCTATGCGAAAATTTCCCCATAGCATCTAGGATATCGTCTTCTCCTAGATAATTATGGATAGGGATATCCCTCAGTGTAAGTGTATCAAAAAATTTGCGTTTATCCATGTTGTAATTATAAGAAATCTTTTCCCTCTTATTTACTTGGAATGGTGATCCATAAGAATACGGGTCCCTCTTATCTTGATAATTAATAGATTTATATGATAAAAAATCATATCCATAGTGTTTTTTCAAATTTGATTTTTTATGTTCTTGATTCAGTTTATATTCTTGATTCAGTAATGAATTCGCTTGAAAATCATTTTTTTTTTCGTAATGAATTAATCTTTCTTTTTCATCTGAATCCCATTTTGTTAAATCTTCATTTTGAGCCAGATAGCGTCGATTGGCTCTATTTCGCCATTGTCCTGGTACTAATCTAAGCCATCTACTCTGAAATAAATCGTATTGATAACGACTCCTTAACCAGTTTTTCCATTCATTCATTCCAGAATGCCAAAAGATTTTCTGTCTTAACCCATAATGGTGTCTTAATCTGGAATGAGATACTCCCTGTTCTTCAAAATAATCTTTTATTTCATTTTTAAGAAAAAGAGATGTTCCATTATATTGAAGGATAGGTTTGAATTTATAAAAACTAATAACTTGGGTTTGTGATAATTTATAAAATACATATGCTTGTGAGAAGGAGGATAAGTCACAAAAAGCTTTTTCATTTTTATTTCTAATACTAACATTAGAAAGTGAAGAAAGTGAGTTTTTTATAGTTGAAATAAAATGAGTTGTATTTTTAGTTGTTTTATTAATTCTTTCTTGATTTGCTTCATTATTGTGAATGAATTTCTCAATCATTTTTTTTGTTGATTCAAGAAAAAGTTGTGTATTGGTTCTTGGAATATTAATGATATATAGAAGAATATCTATGTATATCTTTTCAATGAAAAATTTTATAAAAAAATAGAATTTACGGATTAATCGAATAGTTCTTCTTTTAAATATTTGCCAATTTTTTTTTGATGATTCTAATATTTTATCCCGATAACTTATTTTGTTAGAACTAATATTTATTTCTTGAGTTAGAAATTCGTTTTTCTTGTCTTTTATAATTCTAATTTTTTCTATTTGATTTTTGATTGTGTTTGTTCTCGTAGTCAGATCCTTTATTTTTTTTTCTGTTAATGAATAAGTTATCCGCTCCATAGATTGAATTTGAAGGGATGATTTGCGAATCGTCTTATTACTGATTAGCGAATCCTTTTTAGTTTCGTCCAATTCATATATTTCTCTCAACCCCAAAAATGGAATTAGATTATTTTTTGAAAGTTCTTTTATTATTCCCTTTAGAAATAGAATGCTTTGAGTGACCCATTTTTTTGTTTCTTTTGAGACTTTTCGAAACAATTTTGTTTTTTCTTTTAAAATTGTTAAAGCTATAAAACATTTCGTTTTCAATTTTTTTTTTTTTTTTTTTAGTTCTTTTAAAATAGGCTCAAAAAACGAACGCCGTTTTCGAGCAGAACCGAAAGGTAGTTCAGTTTCCATTCCCCAAACTGTTAAAAAGCAAAAATCATTCTTTTGACCTTTCTTTTTTTTCATTGGATCTTTATGAGAGGGTTGTAGTGCAACTCTATGCCAAGGTTTCAGGCAAAAAGGAAATAGGATTTTTATCTGAATACCGTCTGTTAACCAGTTTTTTGGAAATTCTGTTTCGGATAATTGAACACCATTATAAGTACATTTAACATGCATTTCGCGATTCCAATCCTTTAAATCCTCGGACCACTCAGGAAATTGAAATAATAACATACGGGCAACGTTTTTAGCTATTATCAATGAAGGTAATATAATATATTTTCTAAGAATTGATTGGGTTATTAACATGGAGCCCCTTATTACTTGAGCAACTAAAATGCTGTCCCAAGCTTCTCCTATTTCTATCCGTATTTTCTCTTCTCTTTTGTATTTTTCTCTTTCGTCCTTGTCTTTTTTCTCGATCTTTTTTTCTGTATAATCAGAATCTGTATAATCAGAAATTTGTGATTCTTTTTTTTTACATATCCAATTTCGAGATATTAGTTTCAGCGGCCCAGAAATATCAAAAGAAAAAAAGAGGGGTTTGTCTACTCTGTCCAAAAAAAGTGGGGAATGCACATTTGCTTGAAACAGTTCCCAAGTAATTGTTTTACGCCTTTGGGCACGCATGGAACCTTTTATTATGTCGCGGCGAAAATCCGATTGTTGCGAATAGCGTATCAAAGCCATTTCGTTTGTTTGATCAGGACCATTAGTATCCTTGGTATTAGTATAAGTATCGGCGTTTGCCTGGTTATTAGTAAAAATCACTACGCGCTTGGATTTTCTTGAACGAATTTCATGCTCTGCTGTTACATTTTCCTCGTTTTCTCCCTCCTGTTGTTCTAAATCGTCGATTAATTTGTATGACCATCGAGGAACTTTTTTACTTATTTCTTTTATTCCAATAGATTTTTTTCTAATTGTTTGATTGTTGGGATTAGTTATAACTATATTGAATAAAAATTTCAATATTTTTACTCGATCCTCGGAATCGATATTTCCCTGTTCGTCTTCTGTCAATGTCAATAAAGAGAGTTCTTTTTCTGTTGATAATGATTTTATATTGAGTGTATCTAGTGTCTGTTCAAATTCGTGATAATCAGTAGTAAGAAGTATAGCATGAATCTTATTTATCCAAAACGGATCCGTGTTTTTTTTTTTAGAAGTTTGATTTATGCTTAAAGGTGAAACCCATTTTTTGATTCTTCCGCGGTAGGGTCCATGCAAGAAAGGATCATATATTTTAGGTAAGTATTCTCTTTTAGTTTCATTATTAGAGAATCGAGTCCTTTTTTCAAGTATGCCCAGCTCAAAAGATTCCTTATCTAAAGATTCGACTCTTTTTATAAACTCCTTACTTAAATTTCTTCTTTTTAGTTCATTGATAAAACTCCAATCAGTATACAATTCATCAGAAAACAATTTTTCTGGTGTGAAAAAATATATTTTTTTTTGTATCATTTCTCCAAAAGTTGATAAACTAGGTGGATACGTAAAAGATATTTTTTCTTTTCCATCACTTTGACATGTGTAAAAAAAATATTGTGACATTTCATTTTTTATAGCATTTTCAAACCGGTCATTTTTTATATATCGCAAAGGTCGATTCCATCGTTTAGAATCAAAAAGAAGTGTCACAAGGGGTTTTTCAAACCATAATATATATTTATCTTCTTTTTTTTTTAATATTTCGAACTTCGAACTTTCTTGATTCCCATCCAGGTAAGAAGTTTCATAAACTGGTCTATTTTTATAGTATGCCTCTTTAAAGGGAAAGTGGAGTCCGCCCTTTATTTTTATTTTTTTCTTTCCAGTCACTCGTAGCTTTTCTGTTTCATCGATTTTGCTCGGATCCACCCTTTCCTCCGAAAAAAGGGAAGAAGAAGGATTTTCTTCGGTGGATACCTCTTGTTCCTGGTTATACCCCCCCCCTTCGGAAATAGTTTCTATTTCTATGTTTCTTTCTTCCTCACTTTCCCCCACTTCTGCCGCTTCTGAAATTCCTTTCAATTTCTTAGTTAGAATGGGTGACGGCATTCTACCTAAATAGTAAACACAGGTAATAAATAAGAGAATACTAA